CAAGTTTTATATTGGACGAAGTACTCATACTGGAAATTATGATCGAGGATTACTCGATCAACCACCATCTACATCGACTTCGGAGATCCCTCTTGAAATATTTTTCAAATACAACAAGAGTTCAGTATCTTCCCCCGAATTAGTGAATTAGGCAGGATTTTTTTTTTTTTTCACATTTTTTTACATAATAACAAACAATAATTTTCATAAATTTCATCGTAAATGTGAAATACTTAACTTATAGAGACAAATAAAAGTTTTATACAAATCAAAATGTGGGAGAGATAAAAAAGATGCAAGGTCGTTTGTCTGCTTGGCTAGCCAAACATGGGTTAGTTCATAGATCTTTGGGCTTCGACTACCAAGGAATAGAGACTTTACAAATAAAGCCTGGGGATTGGCATTCCATTGCTGTCATTTTATATGTATATGGTTACAATTATTTACGTTCCCAATGTGCCTATGATGTAGCACCGGGCGGACTGTTAGCTAGTGTGTATCATCTTACGAGAATAGCTTATGGTATAGATCAACCAGAAGAGGTATGTATAAAAGTATTTGCCCCAAGGTGGAATCCTAGAATTCCGTCTGTTTTCTGGGTTTGGAAAAGTGCGGATTTTCAAGAAAGGGAATCTTATGATATGTTGGGAATCTTTTATGATAATCATCCACGTCTGAAACGTATCTTAATGCCCGAAAGTTGGATAGGATGGCCCTTACGTAAGGATTATATTGCCCCGAATTTTTATGAAATACAGGATGCTCATTAAATATAAATAATAAAATAAAATATAAATAATAAAATAAGAAACTAATTTTCACTTCTACAACTCCAGGTATTCAAATAATGTTTGTACGTTCTCTTATAGACCAAAGAGCGTAATGGAAGTCTCATTCGCATTCTATTCTAAATGGGCTAAATAAAACGAAATAAAATATAAATCAAATACAAATAAATAATACAAAATAAATAGAATAAAAAAAAAAATTGTTTCTATTTTTATATATTATATATTTATTTATTTGAATAGAAACAATAAAAAATAGAAATAAAAAGGATAAATAAAAAAAAAACAAGACAATTAAAAAAATACAATTAGTATTAGGATGACCTAAAAGAGTTTCGCATCATGAACTATGTACCACGCACAAAACTTAAATGAGTTCGACAAAGTCACATAGGAGGAAATGAAGAAATAGAATATGAAAAGAAAAGACAACGAAATGAGAGGAGGGCTTGGATTTTATTTGTACTGTATCTGAAATGAATCTTGGTTATTCCCACCTTTCAACTCCGCGAGACTATACCTTTGAGTCTTTCAACCAATTAATTTAACCTTTCTATTTTAATATGTATGAAGTATTAAATATCTAAAGTATTAACATTGTTTTTGAACGGTAAGAGACACCGTATGAACAAATAAAAAAGAAAAGGAAGTAAAATCTAATTTTTTTTTATTTTACAGATTTTATAGACATACTCTTTACTCATCTATTCTATAATTCTAGAAAGGGTATATTCTCAGACACCTAGATAGATAAGTATCTATCATGATATAGACTAGTAATGAATATGTATGTTGACCCATATCAATTCATTTGTAAAACGGATACTCATACAAATAAATCATGTGCCAGGAACCAGATTTGAACTGGTGACACGAGGATTTTCAGTCCTCTGCTCTACCAGCTGAGCTATCCCGACCATTATCCGTGCATCGTCCTTATTTTAATAGATAACTTGAGTTTATGTCAATTAAAAAGACAAAAAAAGTCTTACAAAGCTTTATCCAGACCCTGTAATTTCTTGGATCTTCAAAAAGAAAACTTTATAAGTTTTAATACAGTACAAGAAATGATATGTATTGTTAATCATTCAAATTGGAAGTGGGGATACCTTCCTCAAAGATGTTCATTTGTACGCGTATCATATATATCACAAATATTGTAATAAGAAAAAAAAAATTTCCACAATCAGATCCATTTGTAAAAGAGTAGAATGATTGAAAAACATAACGAATTTTAAACCGCTAACGAAACGAAAAGAGCGGATCGGATAAATAATTGGGGAATCAAACGGGCCTTTTTGGGGATAGAGGGACTCGAACCCTCACGATTTCTAAAGTCGACGGATTTTCCTCTTCCTATAAATTTCATTCTTGTCGGTATTGACGTGTGGAATGGGACTCTATCTTTATTCTCGTACGATAAATTTTATTAATAAATATTCGATTCTTTCTTCAATTTGGATCGATTCACAACAACTCTTTCGATTTTTATTTATTATTTATAGAAATATAAATAAATAAAGATTCGGGTCGTCATTAATCATTTGAGATAGGATTTCAGTACATATACGTATGTATATAGGTTTATCCTTTCTGTAGTTTTGATATAAGGATTACGTTAATGTAATAACGTAAAGAAGTCAACCCCACTTGTTAGAACAGCTTCCATTGAGTCTCTGCACCTATCCTTTTTTTATTCTCGCTTTCTTCTG